ATTAGTTACAAACGCCTTTTGACAAGCATTCGCCGCAATAGGTCGGGTGAACCAAAAACCTATTAATAGATAAGAACACATTCCAACCAATTCCCAAAAAAAATAAATTTGTATCAAATTTGAACTAGTAACTAATCCTAACATTGAAGTATTAGAAAAACTCATATAAGCAAAAAATCTCAAATATCCCTGATCATGAGACATATAATTATCACTATAAATAAGAACCATAATTCCAACAGTAGTGATTAATATTAACATAAGAGAAGTAAGTGGATCAATTAAGTAGCCAAATTCTAAAGAAAAATCATTATTGATGGTCCAAGACCATACAGATAGATAGATAGAACTGTTATTTATTTGTTGAATAAATATATGGGATGAAAAAATCATAACTATACTTAACAGTAAAACACTAGGAAAAACCCACATACGACGAAGATTTTTTATTGCCGTCGGAAAAAGTAGAAGTCCTACTCCTATTAACATAGGGGTTGGAAGGGGAATGAAAGGTATGATCCATGAATATTGATATGTATATTCCATAAAAAAAGAATCTTTTTATCTTAATTAATTGTTTCTGATTCACCGGCTTTTATTTCTTTTGAAAAAGGTCAGTTAATAAAAAGTTAATAAAAAAAGTTAAGATATACAAAACTGAAATAAAATTTTCTAGCTTTAATTATTCTGAATCTTTCTCAACTACCTCAAATATTTCAAATCAAGAGGTTAGAATTGGTCAAACGATATGGCCAAGTTACTAGTGAAAAAGAAATAAGTATTTTTATTAAATTATTAAGTCAAATTTTATGAAGATACAAAAAATGAAAATTTCAATTTTCATTACCGTTACGTATTACAATAATTTATTTATATCTATAGAGCAAGGATAACAAATTTCACCAAAAACAGTATTTTCTTTTGATATGAAGCATAAATAACCCTAATTTGACTCATAAAAGTTATTTTATGGGTTATTCAGAACAGAATCAGTAACGAATTTGAACTGATTGATTGTCTTCTATTCCAATAAAAGCCATTTGTCGGAAAGGTTATGATAGAGAAACTATGACCCCAACACGTGACTTTACATAAAATTAAAAGAAGAAATTCCTAAAATAGCTTTTATAAAACAATCTATCTTGTACCTTTTCGCAGATTAACTACTGGTCTCGTTCTAATTAAAAAAATCAAATTAGATGTACTCTTTTCTTGAGCTTGCCCAATTAAATGAATAATAAATGAATAATTAATATAAAAAATTACTAAAGTTTTTTTATTCATTTTTATTAATAACTATAGGGATTGGCTTATTAACCATTTCTAGGTATTTTATTCCATGTATAAAATTAGAAAAAAAAACTAACCAGAGATATAAAGGCACGGGTTTTTTCTTTGTATTTGTTTTTTTATCAACTTCAATCAATTCGAGTTCTATTGCATAGTAGATTCTATAGATATAGAAGATATAGCTGAAGGAAGATATAAGAGTACCAATAAAATAAATACGAATCTTTCTTCCAGATGTTGTAGATGTTGTATCGGATTGTATATGGCATAGAAAAAAAAAAAACAATTTTTGTATTTAATTAAAAAAAACTACCATATAGTTTTTGTTGCTAGTACAATTTTATGCTATTTTTCTATATCCATATTTTTATGAAGGAAGTACAATCTAGAAAATAAATAGATCCATAATTATAATGAATAGTAAAGAACAATCGGTTTTGAACAATAGATGTCTTTGACATCCAACCCTGGCAATGAATAACCTATTAGAATTTTTTAATGGCAGTTCCAAAAAAGCGCACCTCTATATCAAAAAAACGAATTCGAAAAAATATCTGGAAAAGGAAGGGATATTCGGCAGCATTGAAAGCCTTTTCGTTAGGGAAATCTCTTTCTACGAGGAATTCAAAAAGTTTTTTTTGTGCAACAAATAAATAATCCAAAATTGGGAAAAATCTGAATTGGTTTGACTCGAAAAGTAATCTAGTTTCATTTTTTTTTTATAAGTTATAAAAAAATTGATAATTTACCAAAGTTAAAATAATTAAAATAATCGAATATTTTAAACATTGTTAAAACAATATAATTTATATTTTTAATAGTTATAATAAACTCTATAAAACTATAAACTATAAAAATAAATAATATAAAAAAATGTAAATAATAAATAAAATAAAACAATAAACTAATAAAATAAAGGGCATAATTTATGTTCTTTAATGGTTTGATCCGATCAATAGTAATATTAAATTGAAGTTGTTTTGCTCTTATAGTCTAATAATAATTTTTTGTTGCCTGAATTTGAAAATCTAAAAATAGTATTTTTGTTTGAAAAAAGAATAAAAGCAAGCACAAGGTTTCACCTTTTTTTTTTTTTAGTATGTTTTATAATTTTCAGGATGGGGATTCTTATTTTCCCCATCGATTTGCAAATTCGATAATAACAAAAGTTTGTATTTTTTATTTATATTATTTTATACTATCTATACAT